CCTCTTCTGGTTTGAAAAACCTCTTCTGACCTTTCTTTTCGATTATAAACGATGGAATCGCCCATTACGATACATAAAAAATAATAGATTTGAAAGGACTGCAAGAAAAGAAATGTCACAATATTTTTTTTATACATGCCGAAGTGATGGAAAAGAAAGAATCTCTTTTACGTATCCGCCTAGCTTGTCAACTTTTGGAGAAATGATACAAAGAAGGATGTCCCTGCCCACACTAGAAAAACTCTCTTCGGATGAACTGTACAATCATTGGGTTTATACTAACCAACACAAAAATAACAACTTAAACAACGAGTTTTTAAATAGAATTGAGGCTCTAGATACGGGATTTTTTTCTCTAGATATACTCGAAAAAAGTACTAGATTGTGTAATGATAAGACTAGAAAATATTACTTGCCTAAAATGTATGATCCCATTTTGAATGGGTTATATCGGGGAACAATCAAAAAAAAAATTTCACCTTCAATCATAAATAAAATTTCGTTAGAAAATTTCATAGAGACAATGGAAATTAATAAGATTCATAGTCTCCTTCTTCCTGATACTGATTACCAAGAGGTTGAACAGAAAATAGACCGATTTGATAAAAAAACTTTTTCAACGGAAAATCGTCATTTATTTACTTTAATCAGTAAATTTGATAGAGAATCGGGATCGAGTTTAAATTGGAAGGGCCTCTCTTTATTTTCAGAAAAAGAACAAGGAAGGATTGGTTCAGAAAAAAGAGCCAAATTTTACAAATTTTTATTGAATACAATTCTAACTAGCCCTAATGGTCAAAAAACAAAACAAAAATTTGTAATAAAAGAAATCAGTAAAAAAGTCCCTAGATGGTCATACAAACTTATTACCGAATTGGAATTCCTGTCGGGCGCAGCTCATGAAGGCCTACCGTTGGATTATCATATACGTTCAAGAAAAAGGGATCGTGTAATAATTTATAGGCCTACTAAACGTAGTCGCAAAGCAAATGTCAAAAACTGGGTGTCTATTAGAGACTATTCGGAAGAATCAGATTTTCGTCGAGAATTCATCAAAGGTTCTATGCGTGTTCAAAGGCGTAAAACTTTTATTTCGAAATTGTTTCAAGCAAATGCGCATTCCCCCCTTTTTTTGGACAGAATAAAAAAATTTCCCCTTTTTTCTTTTAATATCCCTGAACAGATGAAATTTTTTTTTAGAAATTGGATGGGTAAAGGATCAGAATTTAAAGATTATACAGAGGAACAAAAAAAAAGACAAAAGGAAGAAGAAGAGAACAAAATAAAGGAAAAAACGTGGATAAAAATCGCGGAAGCCTGGGATTTTGTTCCATATCCACAAGCAACAAGAAGTTTAATTTTAATAATTCAATCTATTTTTAGAAAATATATTTTATTACCTTCATTGATAATAGTTAAAAATATTGGGCGTATTTTATTATCTCAACCCCCTGAGTGGGCTGAGGACTTCGATGAGTGGAATAGAGAAAAGCATATTATATGTACCTATAATGGTGTTCAAGTATCAGAACTCGAACTTCCCAGAAATTGGTTTAAAGATGGTATTCAGATAAAAATAGTATTTCCTTTTTATTTGAAACCTTGGCACAGATCCAAATTGAGGCCCTATTTTTCTTCTTATAAAGATCTAAAGAAAGAACAACAAAAGTTTTCTTTTTTAACGGCTTGGGGAACGCAAACTACCCTTCCCTTTGGTTCTGTCCCCCCCAAAACTTCCTTTTTTAAACCTATTTTTAAAGAACTAAAAAAAAAAATTCGAAAAACGAAAAATAATCATTTTCGGGTTCTAAGCGTTTTAAAAGAAAGAACAAAAAATTTTCTACAAGATTCAAAAGAACCAAAAAGGGTGGTTATCAAAAACGTTTTATTTCTGTTTATAAAAAAAATAAAAAAAGAACTCTTAAAAGTACATCCAACTCGATTATTTATATTGAGAAAGGTGTATGAATCCGGCGAAACTAACCAAAAAAAATATTCTATAATTAGGAATCAGATAATTCACGACTCGTTTATAAAAATTAAATCTACAGATAATACAAATTATTCACTGAGAGAAAAAAAAATTAAAAATCTGGCTGATAGAACAAGCACAATCAGAAAGAAAACAAAGAGTCTTACAAAAGAAAAAAACAGCAACACCAAGAAAAGAAGTAGTCCTAACAAAACAAGTTATAGTTATAATGGAAAAGAAAAATCACCAAAAATTTTTTGGAAAATATTAAAAATAAAAAAAAGAAGAAATCGATTAATCTATAAATTAGATTTGTTTATAAAAATTTTCATTAAAAGAATATACATCGATATCTTTCTATGTATCATTCATATTGCTAGAATTCCTACACAACTAGTTCTTGAATCAAGAAATTTTTGTTTTGATAAATACATTTACAATAATAAAACAAACCAAGAAATAAAAAACAAAAAAGAAATTAACTTTATTTCGACTCTAAAAAGTGAACTTTACAATATTAAGAATAGTAAGAGGAATTCACATCTTTTTTTTGACTTATCCTCTTTATCACAAGCATATGTATTTTACAAATTATCACAAACCCACGTTATTAATTTGTATAAGTTAAGATCTATTTTTGAGTATCATGGAACTCCCGTTTTTCTTAAGACTGCAATAAAAAATTATTTTGTAACACAAGGAATATTTCATTCCGAATTAAGACATACAAAACTTTCAAGTTCTGAAACGAATCAATGGAAAAACTGGTTAAGAGGTCATTATCAATACAATTTATCTCAGATTAGATGGTTTGAATTAATACCACAAAAATGGCGAACTACAATAAATGAAGGTGGTATTACCCAAAATAAAGATTTAACAAAATGGAATTCGTATGAAAAAGATCGATTACTTTATCACAAAAAACAAAAGGATTTTAAAGTATATCCATTACCAAACCAAAAAGATAATTTTCCAAAATACTATATATATAATCTTTTATCATATAAATCTATTAATTATGAAATTAAGAAGTCCTCATATATTATTTATGGATCACCATCAGAATTAAATAACAACCAAAAAATTACTTTTAATTACAACAATTATAAACAAAATTTATTTGAAAGCCTGGAGGAAATTCCTATCAATCATTATCCAGAAAAGGGCGATATTTTGTATATGCAAAAAAATCCAGATAGAAAATATTTTGATTGGACAATTCTCAATTTTTTTCTAAGACAAAAAATAGATATTGAGGCCTGGACCAAAATGGATTGTAGCAGTAATATAAATACTAAGCTTGGAAGTAAGAATTACAAAAAAATTGAGAAAATGGATAAAAACGATATTTTTTATCTGATGATTCATCAAGATTTAGAAATAAATCCAATCAATGACAAGAAACTCTTTTTTGATTGGATGGAACTAAATGAAGAAATCCTAAACCCAATATCGACAAATCTGAAACTTCCGTTCTTCCCAGAATTTGTGCCACTTTATAATGTATACAAAAAAAAACCATGGATTATACCAAGCAAATTACTTCTTTTAAATTTAAATAAAAAGAAAAACATCAATGAAAAGAAAAAATTCCATTTTTTTAGACCATCAAATGAAAAAAGAAATTCTGAATTAATGAATCGAAATCAAGAAGAAAAAGAACCCGCGGGCCGAAGAGGCCTTGGATCATATTCACAAAACCAAGATAAAATGAAAAAACAATATAAGATCCGAAATAAGATGAGACCAGAAATAATTTTCTTACGGAAACACTATTTGCTTTTTCAATGGATAATAGACGATGGTTTAATTCCGAATTTAACTGAAAGAATGATCAATAATATCAAGATATATTGTTACTTGCTTGGACTGATAAATCCAAGAGATACTACTATATCGTCTATTCAAAGGAAAGAAATAAATCTGGATATAATGGTGATTCGAAAAAAATTGACTCCTATAGAATTGAATAAAAAGGGGATATTTTTTATCGATCCCATTCGTTTGTCTGTAAAAAACGACGGATACTTTATTATATATCAAACCGTAGGTATATCGTTGGTTCATAAAAGTAAGTACCAAACTCCTCAAAGATATCGAGAACAAAGATATATCAATAAAAATAAATTGGATGAATCTATCCCAAGATATCAAATAATAATTCGAAAGAGAGACAAAAAACATTATGATTTTATCGTTCCTGAAAAGATTTTATCATCTAGACGTCGTAGAGAATTGAGAATTCTAATTTCTTTCAACTCAAAGAATATAAATAGTGTGGATAAAAATCGAGTATTTTGTAACAAAAAGAACATAAAAAACAGGAATCCTTTTTTGGATCAAAAAAAGCATCTTGATAGAGATAAAAATGACTTAATTAAATTAAAGTTATTTCTTTGGCCTAATTATCGATTAGAAGACTTAGCTTGTATGAATAGATATTGGTTTAATACCAATAATGGAAGCCGTTTTAGTTTGTTAAGAATATATCCACAATTCAAAATTGGTTGATGGTACATTTTTCCTATATATTCTGTACCATATAGAAAAGCAAACAGATGCACATATGCCCTGTCTTACGTCCTAGTCTAATATTAGATATTTTTTATTTAATACTAAGTCAATGACGTATCAATTTGTTTGGATAAAATCTATAAAATAAACGAATATATGGAATATTCCGAATTTTCGGTCTAAATTATTTGACGTTGTAAGTGTAAAAACGTACCATCTACTTTTTTATCCCTGTCCAACTAAAATTAAAATTCTTGTGTATACTAATTACTACATTAAAATGACTAATATTATTATTACTGATCAAATAAAATATTTTATATGTAAATTAAAGAGTAGAAGGAGCTTTTTTTATGATAAAAAATCCATTCAGTGCAATTATTTTGAAAGAGGAAAACGAAGACAACAAGGGGTCTGTTGAATTTCAAGTAGTGAGTTTCACCAATAGGATACGGAGACTTACTTCACATTTGGAATTGCACAAAAAAGACTATTTATCTCAGAGAGGTCTGCGTAAAATTATAGGAAAACGTCAACGGCTGCTCGCCTATTTGTCAAATAAAAATAGAGTACGTTATAAAGAATTAATCGGACAGTTGGAGATTCGAGAAACAAAAAATCATTAATTTTAAGAGTCGTTTTGAATTTTCGCTTAAATTTTGATGAACCTCTTTTCACTTTCAGCAATTCATGGAAGAATGAATCGGGAAAAAACCTATGACTGCACCAGCTACACGAAATGACCTTATGATAGTCAATATGGGCCCTCAGCACCCATCAATGCACGGTGTTCTTCGACTCATTGTTACTCTAGATGGTGAAGATGTTATTGACTGTGAACCGATATTGGGTTATTTACATAGAGGAATGGAAAAAATTGCGGAAAACCGAACAATTATACAATATTTACCTTATGTAACACGTTGGGATTATTTAGCTACTATGTTCACTGAAGCAATAACTGTAAATGCACCAGAGCAGTTAGGCAATATTCAAGTGCCTAAAAGGGCCAGCTATATCAGAGTCATTATGTTAGAGTTAAGTCGTATAGCTTCGCATTTGTTATGGCTTGGCCCTTTTATGGCAGATATTGGCGCACAGACCCCTTTCTTCTATATTTTTCGAGAAAGAGAATTGATATATGACCTATTCGAAGCTGCTACCGGTATGCGAATGATGCATAATTATTTTCGTATTGGAGGAGTCGCTGCTGATTTACCTTATGGCTGGGTAGATAAATGTTTGGATTTTTGTGATTATTTTTTAACAAGAGTTACTGAATATCAAAGGCTTATTACACGGAATCCTATTTTTTTAGAGCGAGTTGAGGGAGTAGGCATTATTGGCGGAGAGGAGGCAATTAATTGGGGTTTATCGGGACCAATGCTACGAGCTTCCGGAATACAATGGGATCTTCGAAAGGTTGATCATTATGAGTCTTACGATGAATTTGATTGGGGAGTTCAATGGCAAAAGGAAGGGGATTCATTAGCTCGTTATTTAGTACGAATCGGTGAAATGACAGAATCAATAAAAATTATTCAACAGGCTTTAGAAGGAATTCCGGGGGGGCCCTATGAGAATTTAGAAATCCGGCGCTTTGATAAAGTATGGGATCCCGAATGGAATGATTTTGACTATCGATTTATCAGTAAAAAACCTTCTCCTACTTTTGAATTGTCAAAACAAGAACTTTATGTGAGAGTCGAAGCCCCAAAAGGAGAATTAGGAATTTTTCTGATAGGAGATAAGGGTGTTTTTCCTTGGAGATGGAAAATCCGACCACCGGGTTTTATCAATTTGCAAATCCTTCCTCAATTAGTTAAAAGAATGAAATTGGCTGATATTATGACAATACTAGGTAGCATAGATATCATTATGGGAGAAGTTGATCGTTAAAATGATAATAGATACAACAGAAGTACAAGCTATCAATTCTTTTTTTAGATTGGAATCCTTAAAAGAGGTATATGAGATCATATGGATGCTTGTCCCTATTTTTACTCCTGTATTAGGAATCACAATAGGTGTACTAGTAATTGTTTGGTTAGAAAGAGAAATATCTGCGGGGATACAACAACGTATTGGCCCTGAATACGCCGGGCCTTTGGGAATTCTTCAAGCTTTAGCAGATGGTACAAAATTACTTTTCAAAGAGAATCTTCTTCCATCAAGAGGAGATACTCGTTTATTCAGTATCGGACCATCCATAGCAGTCACATCAATTCTACTAAGTTCTTTAGTAATTCCTTTTGGATATCGCCTTGTTCTAGCCGATTTAAGTATTGGTGTTTTTTTATGGATTGCCATTTCAAGTATTGCTCCCATGGGCCTTCTTATGTCAGGTTATGGATCAAATAATAAATATTCCTTTTTAGGTGGTTTACGGGCTGCTGCTCAATCAATTAGTTATGAAATACCATTAACTCTATGTGTGTTATCAATATCTCTACGTGTGATTCGTTAAGACATAAAATTTCCTCTATGTCTTTTCTTTCTAGGAAGGAAATTTCATGAGTTGAATATAACTTTTTATTTTTTATTCATCATTCGGGTTGATGAACTAAACCAGATAGTTATATGAGTGAAAAAAACAGTTTCTTACTTTGCAGTAAAAAGATTCAGTCTCATTTCCTATGTACAAGTGTTAAGTGAAAGTAAACACAAGCATTATATACTATTTACCCCAAGATTGAGTGATTAGTCATCATGACTTGAAGCGGGTTCAAAAGGAGCAACTATCTAGGGATTTTACTAGCTATTAACAGACATGTATTACCCTAATGAGCGGGGGGGTCCTTTTGACCACAAAAAGGGTGGATAGTTAGGAACACCAAGGTACACAAAGGATTCGTAATAGAGATTATGTAAGTTATTCAACAGGATTTTTCTGTTCATACTGCATAGCATAAAAGGGATTCTAATTGGGGCTTTATGTTGGTAGAAATGATGAAGGAGTACTCCCCACGATTCCGATCCAGAGTATTTTCCTATCCACCGATTAAGTAAAT